TTGATACCGCACATAAAAACGATATTTCCAAAAGAGGGCAAGGTAATATTTCCATTTATTTAGAATAAGAGACGCCCGTTTTAAAGCCAAAGTGCATTTTCCTTGATACCTAACATAATGCATGAAACTATCTTTGAACAACCAGGAAATGGCTTTAAAATCTTTAGTAAAGACATTTACAAGATGCTCTTTTTTTATTTTTCCATAGAAAAAATGTCGCTCAAAAAAGGTTACAAAAAATGTTGATCGTAACTGACAGGATTGGTTACGTAAAAAAACAAAAACGAATTCGTATTCACAGACATAAGAATTATATAAGAATAAGAATACTCTCTGATTTATTTTTGTTTTTGAAAGAGTGGAAATATATTTATTTTGGAAAAAAAAATGGTTCCAATTACGACTCTCGTGCAAAACGAATCGTAAAAAATGCAAAGAAGAATTATCTTTCACCAAGCAACGAAGAATTAGAACCAACGTTTCAAGATGAACCGGATAAGGTATTAGTATATTTGACACATAATTTAAACGGGAGAATTTATCTTCTAAAAAGGGAAATATGGAATGAATTGATCGTAAATTTTTAGATTCATCTATTTTATTATCTTCGAGGGAAGATACTAAGCATAGGCAAAGTTTAATTTCCGCACTAACTACTAATTTACCCGATATGATTTGCAAATAAAAATGCTTGTTGTGCCCAAAAAAAGTATTTTGGTTAGAATAATTAGTATAAATAATAAAATAATTCTGTTGATACATTCGAGTAATTAAGCGTTTCACAATTAGTAATCTAACTTTTTTGTCATAACCCACATTTTCGAACAAACTTGATCGATTGAAACTACGATTTTGAGTAAATACATAAATATACTCCTGGAAAAAAAGTGGATATAAAAAAGAAAAGTCCTGTTTCCGTCGGTCTAAATTTTTTTTTAATTCTTCCATTTTTATTTGTTTTATTATTATTCATAATCAGATTATTATTTTCTAGTAATACTAAAATAGTAAGAAAAAGATAGATACCTCGTGATAGACGGACTCTATCTTCTGCTTTTCTACCCAATCGGTTTATATTCATTACATTATACGATAACAAGATGATTCTAAATCTTTTATTTTTTCAACACAATCGCTCTTTTTATTTTGGAAAATAAATAAAGGGGTTTTATCAATATGTTCTTTCTTTATACATACTCATCTCCATTATTACACTATAATTATGGATATGGAATGGAAAATAATTAGGATTTGTTCAAAAAAAAAAATCATCAACAATACACTACCCACTTACTTATGGGAGTAGAATTTACTGCATCGGTCACTAATATTTGTTTAACGTATACTTAGATCGGGGAATCCTTAAAAAATTAAGAACAGAGGCTCGGTTCTTAATTTTTTATCTATAATTGGAATCGTAGTACTTCACCCATTTATTCACTCAACTTAACTTTTACTTTATGATATTGATACGACATGCTATTTTTTCCATTCACTTACTTCCGGGATCAGTTGTAGTTTTACAAACTTTACTGATGGTATGGACAAATACCTTGCTTCATCCAAATCTGTAAAAGAGCCTAGCAGCACTTAAAAGTCGAGTACTCTATCGTTGAGTTAGCAACCCTAAAAAAATAGGTATAAAAAATCGAAATCAAAAAACTTTTATTCTGATAAAACAGGTGCGCTCTGGGACGGAAGGACTCGAACCTCCGAATGGCGGGACCAAAACCCGTTGCCTTACCACTTGACTACGCCCCACTTCGATTTCTATTCAATTCAATACTAATAAAACGTATTGTAGTAAAAATTTATATGGAATAGATTAATTAAATTGTTGCTAGGATTTTAACATGTCTAAATATTGAATGAAACCCACAATTCATTGATCATTACATATAATTGAATTAAAATAGTATGTGAGAATTTATTATATTCTCATAAGAGAATAAAAGTTTTTTTGATTGTTTACTTTACCTTTTTACTTTATTTTTTTTTTATTAAAAACTCAATAAAAATGCAATTATCTTCACGAAAAAATGGTTGTTATATTTAATATCTTTAGTTTGATCTGTCTTAATTTTACGCCTTATTCGAGTCGTTTTTTCTTTTCAAAATTGCCTGAGGCCTATGCTTTTTTAAATCCAATCGTAGATGTTATGCCAGTCATACCTGTATTATTTTTTCTCTTAGCATTTGTTTGGCAAGCCGCTCTAAGTTTTCGATAAGGTCTTTAATAATGTAATAAAAAAAAAATTATAAAAATTGATAAGATCATATAAATCTTAAAGTATAAATCAAATCCTAGATTCAAACATTGAAATTCTTGGATAGGCACGATAACTTCGTTCTAACCCTTTTTCCAATTAACCAATGATCCTATGTATTATATTATATATAAATAAATATTCTAAGATTGTTAAATATATTAAGTATATAAGGTTAGGGTCAACCAATTTTCACTAAAAACATCGCTTCATTTAATAGTGTCAAACAAATATTAGGATATGTGATGTGATATAAAAACGGAGAATATATTCCCTTTTTCCAAAAAAACTATCATGGAGGTTGTGTAATGCTTACTCTTAAACTATTTGTTTACACAGTAGTGATATTCTTTGTTTCTCTCTTCATCTTCGGATTTCTATCTAATGATCCAGTACGTAATCCTGGACGTGAAGAATAAAAAATTAGTAAAGTTCGATAAATTTTAAATAAAAATAAAATATCAAATCATCAACAATGAGGGGAAAGAGAGGGATTCGAACCCCCGGTACGAATAACTCGTACAACGGATTAGCAATCCGCCGCTTTAGCCCACTCAGCCATCTCTCCAAATTGAAACAAAGAAAAATTACTATATTATATTAGAATTAGACATAGAGATTGAAAGGCTTAATAATAATAGTATAAAATATACTACTGTTATCACGACTTTTATCAGCAATACAGCCCGAATAGGTCCATACCTATTACCTATCCGGGTTACTTTTTATCCCAATGAATCAGAAAAAAGAGGGTTTATTTGAAAACAAAAATGTTTGTTATTGCTTCAATAACAATAAAAATTTTTTTTTTATTTTTTTTTTATACTTATATTACAAACTTCGACATTTTATCACATACAATCCGATTTTATTTTTTCGAAATTGTACTTTCATAGTAAAAAATAATAAAATAAAATAGTAATGAAAGCGTCCATTGTCTAATGGATAGGACAGAGGTCTTCTAAACCTTTAGTGTAGGTTCAAATCCTATTGGACGCAATTTATTTCCATATATATACATCTCTCTTCTCTATTCTATAAACGCGAAAAAGATTTATTTAAACTTACTTATCTTACGTTTCTCGTATATTTCTTAAATTTATTATTTATTATCCTTTTTATTATTTGAATTTAATACTTTTAACTAGTAATTAAATTATAAAATTGAATTATAAGAAGTAGAAGAATATTAAGAATTAATTTAGGAGTGAGCAATTTATTTATTTGTTTCCTTAAATATAAAGCGTTCTAACTGTTCCCGAATAGCTTCTTTTAAAAGTATTTCTGCTTCCTCAGTAAATGTCTTAGTAGAAGATATTATTTCTTGTAGCTGGTATTTATTCGTTTTTAAATAGATACGTAACTCAAGGAGAAATTTCCTTACTTGACCAATTTCTAATGAATCAAGATAACCATTTATTCCAGTATAAATAGTCATTATCTGCTCTTCCACAGTAAGAGGGGCAGATTGGGATTGTTTGAGCAATTCACGTAATCGTTGACCCCTTGCTAATTGATTCTGAGTGGCTTTATCGAGATCAGAAGTGAATTGTGCAAAGGCTTCTAATTCTGCGAATTGCGCCAGTTCCAATTTTGATTTGCCAGCTACTTGTTTCATGGCTTTAATTTGAGCTGCGGATCCTACTCGCGAAACAGAAATACCCACATTAATAGCGGGTCTGATTCCAGCATTAAATAGATCGGCGGATAGGAAGATTTGTCCATCTGTAATAGAAATTACATTAGTAGGAATATAAGCTGAAACATCTCCCGATTGAGTCTCAACTATCGGTAAAGCGGTCATACTTCCTTCGCCTAAACAAGAACTTGATTTTGCGGCTCTTTCCAAAAGTCGCGAATGCAAATAAAAAACATCTCCTGGATAAGCCTCGCGGCCGGGTGGTCTTCGTAATAGAAGAGATATTTGACGATAAGCTTGCGCTTGTTTATAGAGATCATCATAAATGATTGAAGTGTGTTGTTCCCGGTACATAAAAAATTCAGCCAGAGATGCTCCTGTATAAGGGGCTAGGTATTGTAATGTAGCGGGGGAATCCGCCGTTTCAGCCACTACAATAGTGTATTCCATTGCCCCCCTTTCTCGAAAATTAGTCACGACTTGAGCCACGGACGATGCTTTTTGACCAATAGCTACATAAACGCATATTACATTTTGACCCTGTTGGTTGAGAATCGTATCTGTAGCTACTACCGTTTTACCGGTCTGTCTGTCTCCAATAATTAATTCTCGCTGACCGCGGCCTATCGGGATCATTGAATCAATAGCAATAAGCCCTGTTTGAAGGGGTTCATATACGGAACGTCTCAAAATAATACCCGGGGCGGGAGATTCAATTAACCGAGACTCATAAGCCAAAATTTCACCTCTACCATCAATAGGTTTAGCTAGGGCATTTATAACACGACCCAAATAAGCCTTACTCACTGGTATTTGAGCAATTCTTCCTGTTGCTTTTACAGAACTTCCCTCTTGTATCATCAAACCATCACCCATTAATACAACACCAACATTATTTGATTCCAAATTCAGAGCAATACCCGTTGTATCCTCTTCAAATTCCACCAACTCGCCCGCCATGACTTCATCAAGGCCATGAATACGAGCAATGCCATCACCTACTTGAAGTACGGTACCAGTAGTTACAATCTTTACTTCCCTAGTATATTGCTCAATACGCTCCCGGATAATATTACGAATTTCGTCGGCTCGAACGCTTACCATGAATTTTTCTTAATTTTAAAATAAAAAAAGAATTCCATGCCTAACAATAAGGAAAGTACTAACCTATTATTTATTTCATTACCCTAAGCATACGAATGTTAGCACTGATAGTACGTAAATGTACCTCGTTGTTCAAACAATTATTCAGAGTTCTAAAAGCCCCCTGTAAGGCTTGTTGTAAAACATGTTGTTGGACGTGCTTAATCGCCCTTTGTTGTTCAAAATAAATAGTTTCATTTTTGTAATTTTCTAATTGTTCCAAAGTTGCATAAGTTGAATTAATCAAATTCAACTTTTCTCGTTCTATATCAGAGTACCCATTCACTCGAAAACGATCTGCTTCCATTTCTACTTTCCGTAAAAAATCCTTGGCTTTTTCCAACTGTTCGATAGCCCCTTCGCGTAGTTTGTTTGAATTTAGAATAGCATTCAAAATCCTCTGTTTTCGATTATCTAATAAATCATTTAATAAAAGTGGACTATCTTTTTTTCTAGTCATTTCAAAACTTTCATAATCCCTTCCCGAACCAAACATGAATCTTTCGATTCATTTGGCTCTCACGCTCAATTACTTATGGAGAATTCCCATTTTTTTGTCTTTATCTTTATAATGAGCCTATCCTTTCTTAGTTGTTTATATTAAAAAAAAAATATCGAAACTGATCACTACTTCTATAATATCCAAGGGACTCTTCTGAAAAATATGTAATTATCAGCAAAGTTGTTTATTTTTTTTCTTAAAATCCAAAAATGCCTATTATTTTATACTTTTATACATAGGTCATTGCATTGATACAACAGTAAAAAAATAAAGAGTTGAAATACCTCTTAGTTTCCAATTTTATCCAATATTCCAATAAACGGTTAAAGTTTTTTTATCGACAGGAGTGTTCTATATCGAAAAAAATTCCAACTCTATAAGTATAAAAAATATTATTAGAAATAGGAAAGAGTACCACGCCTGCCGCACCCGCACTTCAAATGGCTTAGCTTTAACCATGGTAATAGTTTCAGCTTATTGTATTGATTGATAGAGAATCAAAGCAAAGTAAATTTACCAATAAATCACGAAATGCTATGGTTCTTCTATACTATTTCCTAATTATTCGGAAGTAATTCGCGAGATGATGCACCTTTATTTCCTAATTATAATGTGCAGCTGATTGAATACAGCCTATTCTTGAAATAAACAACTCGCACACACTCTCTTTCCAAACAAAATCACTACACCAAACACTACGCTTAGATTTATTGGATTTGTTGCTAAAATATCGGTATTAAACCCGAAACCCCCGGCAAATGGCCAGTGACCTAAAGAAACGAAAGAATTACTTATATGTTTCATATGATCTCCTCTTAATATAATAGAAATAGATAAACTAAAAAAATCGAAAGAGTTCTTTTTGTCTAACTTAATTTTTTATTTACTATTTTGTTTTTATGTCTAAATAAAAATGATACTTCTAAAAAAAGTTTCCGTTGTACTAAGAACGGGAGGGACAAAAGTTAGTTGGTATGAAAATTTTACATCCTTAAATCGGTCCTTTCCACAGGTTCGTTTTTTTATCAACGAATAAATATTGGGGGTCTTGTAAGTTTTTTTTATATTTTTAATTTTTTATATTTATAGTATTAAACAAAAGGATTCGCAAATAAAATCGCTAATGCTACAACCAATCCATAAATTGTTAAAGCTTCCATAAAAGCCAGACTAAGTAATAAAGTACCTCGTATCTTCCCCTCCGCTTCGGGCTGTCTTGCGATCCCTTCTACAGCTTGGCCCGCGGCGGTACCTTGACCCACTCCAGGTCCAATAGAAGAAAGCCCTACAGCCAATCCGGCAGCAATAACAGAAGCAGCAGAAATCAGTGGATTCATGAAAAATTCCTAACAAAAAAAAGAGTTAATGATACATACCATACAATTAACTAATTAATTATAATTTATTCCATCGATAAGAAGATTCATCCAGCCAGTTGAAGTAACTAAGAACTCCGAATTGAAGAAATAAAAAATAGTATTGTACCATCAGAACAACTTCGATATTTCCTTTTTAATTTCTATCCACGGTGCTTTTTTTGTGAATTCATATGACTTTTCGAACCCCTCCCTAAATCTTATATCTTTTTATTATTCTTAATTTAATCCTTTTGGTCATTCAATTCACAATCACAGACAAAAAGGAAAGACTTTATAGTGAAGCACCCGTATAAATAAAATTAACATTAATTTCAGTATACAAGTAGTAGGGTAATTTATAGATGAATATATAGTCACTACTATCACATATACATTTACATTACATACATTTTTCCATAATGTAAACCTTAGATTTAATCAGATTTTCAAAGAATTCGAATTCTTTGAAACATTCACAAGAGTGGATTGACTTAAGTAGAAAAATATCTTTTCGATCTCTTTATTTTATTTATAAATCTTTAATGATGACCACCCTCTAATGATTCGCCTATATAAGCCGCAGCTAAAGTTGCAAAAATAAGAGCTTGAATACCACTTGTAAATAATCCAAGGAACATAACAGGTATAGGAATCACTGAAGGTACTAAAGAAACAAGAACAACAACTACTAATTCATCAGCTAATATATTGCCAAAAAGTCTAAAACTAAGCGATAGGGGTTTTGTGAAATCTTCTAAGATATTAATAGGTAAAAGGATTAAAGTTGGCTGAATGTATTTACTGAAATAACCTAATCCTTTTTTTGTAAGACCCGCATAGAAATATGCCAATGAGGTGAGTAAAGCTAAAGCAACAGTAGTATTTATATCATTCGTGGGCGCGGCTAACTCTCCATGAGGTAACTGTATTATTTTCCAAGGTAAAAGAGCCCCCGACCAATTCGAAACAAAAATAAATAGAAACATAGTTCCAATAAAGGGAACCCAAGGACCATATCCTTCTCCAATCTGAGTTTTACTCACGTCTTGAATGAATTCAAGGAGATATTCGAAAAAATTCTGATCGTCAGTGGGAATGGTTTGTGGATTTCGAACGGCTAGAGTGGCTGAACCTAATAAGATAGCAATGACAACCCCAGAAGTAATAAGTACTTGAGCATGGACTTGGAAACCTACTATTTGCCAATAGAAATGTTGACCTACTTCCACATCGGATATATTGTATAACCCCCTTAGGGTATTGATAGAACATAATAGAACATTCATATTGACCTCGGCTAAAAATAGAACTTTAAAAATAATTATTTTGATTCAACTGCCTATTTATTAACTTAACTATTTGAATCATATATTCTGGATATTCTTTATCTTTATTTATTTTTATTTTTGCGATTCAAGAATAGTAATTGATTCTATAAATCTTAAAATCTTATGGAGTTTTGAAGCTATTTATCTTATATTTTTATATTTATTATACTACACTCAAGGATTTCGTATAAAGCTAAAACGACCTTCACAAATTGCGAATACTAATTTGTTAAGAACTAATCGGATTGAAGCTGTAGTATCATCATTCGCCGGAATCGAAATATCCGCGAGATCCGGTTCACAATTTGTATCGATAAAACAAATCGTTGGAATTCCCAAAGCAATACATTCGCGAAAAGCCGTATATTCTTCTTGCTGATCAACGATGATTACAATATCAGGCAACCCCGCCATATATTTAATTCCACCCAGATATGTTTGCAAATGAAATAATTGTCTCTTTAACACAGCCGCATCCCTTTTTGGAAGACGTTCGAGTTTCCCCATCTTTTGTTCAGCTCTCAAATTCCTGAACCGATGAAGTCTCATTTCTGTAGTGTACCAATTAGTTAACATACCACCGAGCCATTTTTTATTAACATAATGACACTGAGCCCGTATTCCGGCCCGTGCTACTGAATTAGTTACTTTATTCTTTGTACCAACAATTAAGAATTGTTTTTCTCTACTTGCTGCATCAAAAACCAAATCACAAGCTTCTGATAAAAACCGAGCGGTTATAGTAAGATTTGGAATATGAATACCGTTGCGCTTTCCAGAGATATAAGGTTCCATTCTAGGATTCCATTTTCTCGTACCATGACCAAAATGAACTCCTGCCTCCATCATCTCTTCAAAATTGATGTTCCAATACCTTCTTGTCATTTCTCCTCACACTTCCTCTTTTATTGTTCCGACGGAACCTTATCTTCTACTAAAGATTAATAATTCGTTTCTATTTGTTATTTTTGTTATTACCAAATCCAAATTGGAGCCGTCAGAATTATAAAGAAAAATCTGTTCTTAAGAATCCTTCAATCCTATAAAAGAATTGTTCTGATATACCTTATGAGAATCGTTTAAAATGTAAGAATCAAAAAATCTTTTGTGGTAGAACAAAATATCCCCCATTTCCCTACCGAATAGATTTGTTTTTGAGAATTCCAAAGTAATGTTGTTATCTTGCCTTGAACGGTGCACAACTCCTTTGAATCCAGTCCCGGCGGGTATCATACTCCCCAGAACAACATTTTCTTTCAACCCTTTCAACCAATCGATACGACCCCGGAGAGAGGCTTTTGCTAAAACTCGAGTGGTTTCTTGAAAACTCGCTTCGGATATAAAACTTTGAGTGTTCAAAGATGTTCTCGTTATTCCCAATAAAATAGCTTGATAACAGATGGCTTCTTCAAAAGCGCGTCCTGTTCGCTCTGCTCGTAACAACCCAATCAATTCTCCGGGTAAAAAAACATTAGACATTCCATCTTCGGATACCAACACTTTTGATGTTATTTGACGTACAATCATCTCTATATGTTTATTATGAATTTGAACCCCCTGAGATCGATAAATTTCTTGGATCTTATGAACCAAAGAAATACGACTTTGTACTCTAGTTATCTCAGCACCAATCAAGAAACCCCAAGGAATTCCAAGAATTCTTGGAATACGTTCGTTCCAACCCCTAACCCGCCTTGCCAGATTCATTGATATTGAATCAATCGAACGCACTTCTAAGATCTGTTCCACCCTTTGAAGACCCTGTGTTATATCACCAGATTTGGATTTTTCATATCTAACTGTAATTAATGTATCTCCTTCGTAAAGGATTTCCCCATAATGGCCATGAACAGTTGCGCCGGGCGTGGCTAAATAAGGCCGAGCTGCTCTTATTACTACCGAACTAATTTGAACAATTAGGACTTGACCGGATTTTTTGTGTGGTAGATTTTTGGTTATACATACATTGTCACAAATAAATTGTCCAAGACTCATTATTGTGGATGTCTCCTCACAATAATTATGGTGGAGAAAATACCAATGAAAATGGAATAGATTCCAAATTATGTTATTACATGTACTGATATTATAAATTATTCCATTTTCATCTATGAAATAAAATTGAAGTACTTCAAAACCCTTTTTAAAATTGTCAAGTTGCAAATAGTTAGTTACCAAGATCTGATTATGAGTTGTTAAATAGTAAAAAAAATCCAAATTCACAATTTGAAGGGCTGTTCCTACAGGGCCCAACGAAGCAATTCTGGAATCCCTTTTAATGGATTTGTTTTTTATATTGTGATATTTTACAACGTCGAATAAACCCGTTCGAGAACAATCAGATGATGACAAAATTATAAAAGATTGATATTCATTATTTTTATTCAATAATGAAAACGTACGAATAGTTCCTTGCTTTTGGCTAAGCGATTCTTGAATCTTTCTTGCCTTGTAATAAAAGGGATTGATATTGATGCGATCTGATCCATTATCAGAAATTCCCGGCGGATCATTCCTTTTTCCGGTATACGAAATAGAAGATTTCACTAAGTCAATTCTTATAAAAGCGCGCATTAAATCTTTTGCTCTTACTTCAACAAGGGAAGCATAAGCCTGTTCTATCGAAAATTCTTTTTTGTCTTGGTTCCAATTCAATACTAAACACGTCCGAAATAATTGAATACTTATGCCAGAAAATCCTCCCAAAATGATGGGTTTCCCCAAAATAGAATTGACAACTTGAAGTTGGACATTATCCACTTCCTGTAACACATCTTGCGGGAAGAGTGTTGTTAAACTTATACACTCCGCTGTTTCAGATATAACTATAGGTCGAACCAAAACAAAATACTTTTTCTTGGTAAGTGTAATCTGTTGGACATAGACCAAATTTTTCGGTTTTTTTTTGAATTCCTTGGAATTTGTTTTTCCCGGTCTTGGTGATATCAAGATGTCACTGTGGCGGATTATCTTATCGGTTTTTACAGTATTGTTTTTTCCAGTAAAATAGATATCTCCCGAAAAAATTGTTAGTTCCATTTTTTTTTTTTTTTTTTCCACTCGTACCAATCCACATGCACTGCTTCTTCTATTTAAAGCGATTTGTGTACCTATTCCAATGATACTATTGTTCCGTACCATTATGTAAGAAGATCCGGGTAAGATATGCACTTCCTCCTGAATGAAAAATAGTTTATATTTTTTGTTTTTTCCTTTACTAATTTTAACTCCTTGATACTCAATCAAATAATCTTTTTTAACGATTGAATATGACTCTCTAGTCTCATATTTATTAATTCCCAACTGATTTATTTTGTATCTAGGATCATCGAAATACGCAATAATTATTTTTCTACGGAAAATACCATTTATGGGTATTTCAATCACTATACTCGAATGGGGCATTAGTTCTTTCTCTCGTTCTGGAATTGATTGAAATGGGATGCAAAATCTGTTTTTCCGCCTCTTTGCCAATAAATCAGAGTTTTTTGGGAGAATGACTGTATATAGGAGATTATAATGATCCGTGTATATGATTCGATTAAGTTCTGGATAATCAGGAATGCTATCTTTTTTTTTACCAGAAAAATAAAAACTAAAGAATTTGTGTCTCACTTGATTATTAGTCACTGAGAAGTTATAAAAAAATTTTCGTTCGACAGAACGAGAATAAACCTTCATTTGATCTTGATCCTTGTGTAGCAAAAGGGGGGCTACGGTCGATCGGCACGGATCTCCCGATAATATCCATAAATGGCTTGTTTTTGGTAAGAGATGAACATTACTATATGTAAATTCAGGTGCATGGTACACATCGGTACTCCAATGCATTTCTCCCCCTAAGTCAGAATAAATATGTTTTCGAACCCTCTCTTTTAAATTTAAAGTGGATATTCCCGAATGAATCTCAGCAATCGCCTGTTCCGATTTTACATATTGATCATTTTGAACTAAAATAAAGCTTTTTGGTGGAACCTTCACGTTATGTATAAAATCGGTACTCTCAATAATTACATACAAATCGATATAACAGAGAAAAGCCGGGTGCCCGTGACGTGTACGTGTGGGATGAACCAAATAGTCATTGAATCTTATTTTTCCATTAGAGGGGGTCCGTAAATATCCTGCAGTCCCCCCTGTGAATACTCCACCGGTATGAAAAGTTCTTAATGTCAGTTGAGTACCCGGTTCTCCAATAGATTGACCCGCAATAATACCTACAGCTTCCCCTAATTCGACTAGGTCGCCATGAGTAGGACTCCGACCATAACACAATCGACAAATCCAAGATGTACCTCTACACGTAAAGGGGGTTCGAATAGATATTAGTTGTCCTCGAAAGGTTCTTAATCGATTGGCAAGTCCAATTCCAATATCGTGATTACGAGCGGCAATACATCGAGAACCCGTATATATATCATCTGCTAATACACGACCAATTAATGTTTGGCTACAAATTCTTTCCAGCAGCAGCCCTTTTCGAGGACTCACAGAAATACTTTGTATAGTTCCGCAATCCGTTCTACGTACAACAATGTGTTGAACTACTTCAACAAGTCTGCGCGTGAGATATCCAGCATCTGATGTTCGTATAGCAGTATCGACAACTCCTTTGCGAGCTCCGTAGCAAGAAATAATATATTCTGTTAACGAAAGACCTTCGCATAAATTGCTTTGAATGGGTAAATCAATCATTTGTCCTTGGGGATCCGACATTAATCCTCTCATACCGACTAATTGATGTACCTGAGATGCATTTCCTCTAGCTCCCGAAAAAGACATTAAATAAACGGGATTAAGGGGATCAGTCATCCTAAAATTTGGATTCATTTCTTGTCGCAAATATTCACTTGTAATATACCATATCTCAATAGAGTGACGTAATTTTTCTACCGCGTGTATATTCCCATCATGGTAGTGTTTTTCCAAAATTAAACTTTGTTTTTCAGCATCTTGGATTAGCCATCCTTTCGAGGGAACTGTTAAAAGATCATCAATTCCTAATGAAATAGATGTAGCAGTGGCTTGATAAAAACCCAAAGTTTTTACTTGATCCAAGATGTGTGATGTATATGCCATTCCGAAGTGATCTAGTAATCCGCTAATAAGTCGTTTCATGACAGTTCTATCTATTATTTTATTGTGAAAGACCAAATTGACCCCTTCTGCCATAAGTACCTCTATATTCTGATGAGTCGGATTCAACAATGGATTTGAGTCAGTGATTCAAAAACTTCCTTTTATCGATCGTGATTCACGTGGAAAGGGAGGAACAGGAACTATGATACTAGGTGAACCGTTGAGGCATGAACTTTCGTCGTTATCTATAGAATGACTTAGGTTAAGTAACATATGATTAGGTACCCACCCTATGAGCATGCCCTATCAAATCCTTGTATGGCTTCTTCGATTTCTCTATAAAATAAAATGTGACCAATCGTGGTTCGAATGTATATACAACGAATTTCTTTTTTTACACTTCTTACTTTTAAATAGTGTTCATAAATTTCATGATAAGTACCCAAGGATTCATAATGAACTTCTATAGGGGCTTCTCTTGAAGCAATAAAGTGTTGCTCTAGTCGACACCGAAGCCACAAAAGACTATCTATATCTAAATCGATTATTTTCGGCCGAGAAGCTCCAATTGCATCATAAGAATTACAAAAAGGGTATTTTTTTGTATTCTTAATATCATGATTATTATTAACTATTTCATTTTGAGAGTTATAGTTTTTGAAATTCCATGGGTTATACCGATTTGCACAAATAGTTCGACTATTTCTGATCGTTAATAAATAGAGTCCAATAAGCATATCTTGAGTTGGCACAGAAATGGGATCACCAATAGCTGGAGACAAAAGATTCATATGAGAAAACATAAGGAAACGGGCCTCTGCTTGAGCCTCCAAAGAGAAAGGCACATGAACAGCCATTTGATCTCCATCAAAATCTGCATTGAATCCCTTACAAACTAATGGATGTAAACAAATAGCGCGTCCTTCCACTAAAATGGGTTGGAATGCCTGTACGCCTAATCTATGCAGAGTAGGTGCTCTATTCAGCAATACAGGATGCCCTTGCATAACTTCCTGAAGTATTTCCCACACAATGGGTTCTTTTTCCCGAATTTTACCCTTCGCAACCCCTATGTTCGAAGCAAGATGTTGTTTAATTAGACCGCGAATTACAAATATCTGGAAAAGCTCTATTGCTATTTCGCGAGGTAATCCACATTGATGTAATGAAAGTGACGGACCTACGATAATAACGGAACGTCCTGAATAATCGACTCGTTTGCCGAGCAAAGTCTCACGAAATCTTCCCCCTTTTCCTTCAATTACACCCGAAAACGACTTATAAATTTTATTATGACCATCCCTCATTGGTTGTCCACGAATGCCATTATCAAGAAGTGTATCCACGGCTTCTTGTATCAATGTCTCCTGACACATTACTAATTCCCCAGGAGTAGACCTACTTGTTATTAATAGGTCATTAAGAGTATTGTTCCGATAGATAATTCTTCTATATAGTTCATTAATATCCGAACTCATTAGTTTACCTCCATCTATTTGAATGATCGGTCTTAGTTCGGGGGGAAGAACTGGTAATAGACACAAAATCATCCATTCTGGTTCGATATTCGTTCGAATAAAATATTTAGCTAATTCCATGCGTCTAACCAAAAAATCCTTTCTTCTTCCAACCTTTCGATCTTCCCATTCATTACCTATGGACCGCTCTTTCCCTAATTCTTTCCATTCAACAAATGAATAATCTATAATAATTCGCAAATCCAGATCGGCTAATTGTTCTCGGATAGCCCTTGCTCCAGTAGAGATTTCGCGATTTCGAAATGTATAGAAGCCTTGGGTAGTAAAAAAAAGGGGGATGCTATATTTCCAAGATTGAATTTCATATTCGAATAAACCTCGTAATCGTAAGAAAGTCGGTTTTTTAATTATAGACCTAGCAAAAGAAAAATTGGGATAGGATACTATAGGATCTCCCCCCCCCTCAAAATCGGACGTGAAAGTTTCCTCTCATCCGGCTAAAGTAGTTATACCAAATAAAGTGATTCTCACTTTCAAATTATAAAAACCCCCAAAAATCTACTCCTTACTCAAGTTTTCAGAGAAAGTAATTTCATTAATTAATTTTTCATTGACTTTTTTCCTTTTTCCTTAGCTTAGAGTTTCGAACTTAAGTACGACATAAATAAGGTGTGAAATTCTTGAGTAGTCTACTTCCCCTCGAATCACGAATCCGCTTTATTATTAATTAAAGGAGTATCTTTGAATTCAAAAAAAAGGATTTACTTGTTTATATATCGTTCTGTTCAATCTTTTAGGTCCCAATATTTTAATTTTACCTCGACGGTTTTGCTACGGCGTCCTTAAAGCCTATACGCGATAGATAGGCTCTTATAACCATGACAAATTTGCTTACTCGAACATAAACATAATTTTTTTTTAAGAAGTTTTGTTTTCACGAAGTAAAACTGGGGATTCCTATTTATTTGGGTTTGTTACGGAATCAACCATAGATCAACCCCTTTTTGGAGTATTGAATACTCCAAAATTATGAGCTTCATATTACTTCCCCCCAAAAAGCATGTCAGAATTGGGGCATCCCAAGAGGATTGAGTGGGATGACAGTTTATCATTTCGAATCTGTAAAATCTGGATTTCTATCAAATCACACATCGCAGTATACTAAACCCTCTAATTCCTTAATAGGTTTATCTAAAATATTCGCAATATAACTAGGAAGACGTTTCAAATACCACACATGGGTTACCGGGCAGGCCAGTTTGATGTAGCCCATTTGATATCTTCGTGTTCTAGAATCCACAAATTCAACTCCACATTTTTGACAAAATTTTGGGTTTTCTTTTTTATCCTCTATTATTCGAAAATTCCCACAAGCACAAATTCCGCTTTTTATAGGCCCAAAGATTCTTTCACAAAATAATCCATCTTTTTCCGGTTTATTAGTTTTATAATGAAAAGTATGGGGTTTTGTTACCTCTCCAACTCTCTCTCCGTTCGATAAGATTTTATTAGCCCAAGCACTTATTTGTTGAGGAGAAATCAAGCCAATTCGGAGTTGTTGATGTTTATAACGGTCGATCATAGAAGAAAAATAAAAATTCATTCCGATTAAACTTCCTTCCTATTAATACGGAAGTTCTTTTCAGATACAAGGAAATGATTCATTTCCAGAGCTAAGGATCGTAGTTCTCGAACGAGCAATCGAAAAGATTCTGGAGCATCTTCAGGATTAGATATTGTTCTTCCAACAATGGTAGTACCAAGTACCTCCTGCCTAGCTCTAATATGATCCGATTTATAAGTAAGCATCTCTTGTAAAATATGAGCAACCCCCAACCCTTCTAGAGCCCAAACCTCCATTTCTCCTACCCGTTGTCCCCCCCGCTTAGCCCTTCCTCTAAGGGGTTGTTGTGTAACAAGTGCGTAATGTCCGCTGGAACGTCCATGTATTTTATCATCAACTTGATGAATTAATTTAAAAATATAAGGATTTCCTATAATAACAGGTTGGTCAAAAGAATCCCCTGTTCTTCCATCAAATATTCTACTTTTTCCCGGATACTCGGGTTCAAATACCCATGGATTTACTCTTTGCCTGCTGGCTTCATATAATTCAGAAAATACTAGTTTTCTCGAAGCCTCTTGTTCATATCTCTCATCAAAAGCTCCTATGCGATAATGTCTGTCTAGCAGACTGCCTGCTAACCCGAGCGAGCATTCAAATATCTGTCCTACATTCATTCGTGAAGGTACCCCTAACGGGTTGAAGACCATATCAACAGGTCTTCCATCTTGCAAATAAAGCATATCTTGTATCGGTAAAATTTTGGAAATGATACCTTTATTTCCATGCCTTCCGGCCACTTTATCGCCAACTTTAATTTCGCGTTTCTGTAAAATATATACACAAATCGTTTCTGGATTATAATTAGAACCTCCCTTTCTACAGTACCATCTCACATCAATAACTTGACCTCTACCACCTGTAGGTAGTTTTAGACAAGTTTCTTTTGAAGTGGAGACTTGAATGCCGAGTATAGTGCGTACTAATTTATCTTCTGGGGCATACGACAATTTTTTAACCATCTGAGGCGTTAATTTACCTACTAAAATATCGCCCGCCTCTACCCAAGATCCCAGCATCACAACCCCCTTTTTGTCTAGATTTCGAAGTAAATGAGATTCTAAATGCGGTATTTTAGTAGT